CACATTGTTGTACGTCGAATAGATTGTGGCACCGTCCGTGGTATTTCTGTGAGTCCTGGGAATGGTATGGTGCCAGAAAGGATTTTTATCCAAACATTGATTGGTCGTGTACTAGCCGATGATATATATATGGGCACGCGCTGTATTGCCACTAGAAATCAAGACGTTGGGATTGGACTTGTAAATCGATTCATAACCTTTCGAGCACAACCAATAGCTATTCGAACCCCCTTTACTTGTAGGAGTGCATCTTGGATCTGTCGATTATGTTATGGACGGAGTCCTACTCATGGCGACCTGGTTGAATTGGGAGAAGCTGTAGGTATTATTGCAGGCCAATCGATTGGAGAACCGGGTACTCAATTAACATTAAGAACTTTTCATACCGGCGGAGTATTCACGGGGGGTACTGCGGAACATGTGCGAGCCCCTTCTAATGGAAAAATCAAATTCAAGGAGAATTTAGTTCATCCGACACGTACACGCCATGGACATCCCGCCTTTCTCTGTTCCATAAACTTGTATGTAACTATTGAAAGTGAAGATATTCGACATAATGTAAATATTCCACCCCAAAGTTTTCTTTTAGTTCAAAACGATCAATATGTAGAATCAGAACAAGTGATTGCTGAGATTCGCGCAGGAACATCTACTTTGAATTTTAAAGAGAAAGTTCGAAAACATATTTATTCTGACTCAGACGGAGAAATGCACTGGAGCACCGATGTGTATCATGCACCCGAATTTACATATGGAAATGTTCATCTATTACCAAAAACAAGTCATTTATGGATATTATTAGGAGAGCCGCGCAGATCCAGTCTAGTTTCACTTTCGATCCACAAGGATCAAGATCAAATGAGTGCGCATTCTCGTTCTGTCAAGAGAAAATCTACTTCTAACCTCTCAGGAACGAATGATCCGTCGAGAGGAAAATTCTTTACTTCGCATTTTTCGGATAAAAAAGAAGATAGGATTCCTGATTATTCAAACCTTAGTCGAATTATAAGTACCGGTCGTTGTAATCTCGTAGATCCGACCATTCTCTACCAGAATTCTGATTTATTCTCAAAGAGGCGAAGAAATAGATTCATCATTCCACTCCAATCGATTCAAAAACGCGAGAACGAATTAACACCTCCCTCGGATATCTTGATTGAAATCCCCATCAATGGCGTTTTCCGTAGAAATAGTATTCTTGCTTATTTGGACGATCCTCGATACAGAAGAAAGAGTTCGGGCATTACTAAATATGGGACTCTAGAAATGCATTCAATCGTCAAAAAAGAGGATTTGATTGAGTATCGAGGAGGTAAGGAATTTAGGCCAAAATACCAAATGAAAGTAGATCGTTTTTTTTTCATTCCCGAGGAGGTGCATATATTAACCGGATCTTCTTCCATAATGGTACAGAACAATAGTATCATTGGGGCGGATACACAAATTACTTTAAATATAAGAAGCCGGGTAGGCGGGTTGGTCCGAGTGGAGAGAAAAAAAAAAAGAATTGAACTTAAAATATTTTCTGGAGATATCCATTTTCCTGGAGAGATAGATAAGATATCCCGACATAGTGGCGTTTTGATACCACCGGGAGCAGGAAAACAAAATTACAAGGAATCCAAAAAATGGAAAAATTGGATCTATGTTCAACGGATCACACCTAGTAAGAAAAAGTATTTTGTTTTGGTTCGTCCTGTCGTCACATATGAAATAACGGACGGTATAACTTTAGGAAGACTTTTCCCCCCGGATCTGTTGCAGGAAAGGGATAATGTGAAACTTCGAGTTGTCAATTATATCCTTTATGGAAATGGTAAACCAATTCGGGGAATTTCTGATACAAATATTCAATTAGTTCGGACTTGTTTAGTATTGAATTGGGATCAAGATAAAAAAAGTTCTTCTAGTCAAGAAGCTCGTGTTTCTTTTGTTGAAATAAGGGCAAATGGTTTGATTCGACATTTCCTAAGAATCGACTTGCTGAAATCCACTATTTCATATATCGGAAAAAGGAATGACCCACCGGGCTCAGGATTGCTCCCGGATAATGGATCTGATTGCACCAATATAAATCCGTTTTCTTCCATTTATTCCAAAGTAAGAATTCAACAACCCCTTAATCAAAATCAAAGAACTATTCATACGTTGTTGAATAGAAATAAGGGATTCCAATCGTTGATAATTTTGTCATCATCCAATTGTTTTCGAATGGGTCCATTCAACGATGTAAAATATCACAATGTGATAAAAGAATCAATTCAAATCACAAAAGATCCTGTAATTCCAATTAAGAATTCGCCGGGGCTTTTAGGAACAGCCTTTCTAATTGCGAATGTTTATTCATTTTACCATTTAATAACTCATAATCAGATCTTGGTAAATAACTATTTCCAACTTGACAATTTAAAAGAGACTTTTCAAGTAATTAAATTTAAATATTATTTAATCGATGAAAATGAAAAAATTTATAACCTCCGTCCGTGCAGTAACATTATTT